CAAAAATGATAAAAATGATATGATTATGATAAAGAATCAATCATAATAGAATAATGGAAATGGGGTTTTCGTGGTTGCCATACAAATTCTATTTCTATAACTAGAATAACTATACCTCTATATAATATACAGACTGAAAAGTTGCAGATAAATTGTTTTTTTATATTTGACTTTATATTCCATTCCTGATTAGTAATCAGAGAACCTCTATTCTATGAACACTCTTACTTCTGTAAATTGAAAAGTTGGCAAATAAAACGAATTTGATCTTCCTTTCTTACATCTGTCAAATTCTAAAAAAATAGCCTTTTGCATTTTAATATATTAATATTGGCGGATTATTGTCGGAGACTCTCCGTTTTGACTAACAAACGAATATCTTTTGGATCAGATTCTAGCGAATCTTTCGGAACTTTGTAAGCAACTCTTTTTTTATATTTAAAAGACAAGAGCAAAAGAAGAAGAAAAGATGAAGAATAAAAAAGTGGAGTCTAAAACATATATTTTTTGTGGAGAAGGCTAATTAAGTTCATTTAATTAGTTCTACATTTCTTGAACTTAATATATACTATACTCACTTAGATATAATTAGTATAATTATATAGAATTAGAATTCTAATTAAGTTAAGATAATTTTAGAACAATATAACAAACAGGTACAACTAGTAAGTCGAGGTACCCATTCTATGACAGATATAAACTTTCCCTCTTTTTTTGTGCCTTTCGTAGGCTTAGTATTTCCGGCAATTGCAATGGCTTCTTTATTTCTTTATGTTCAAAAAAACAAGATTGTTTAGGCTGGATGGTGAGGCAAAATAAAAATTTTTCAAGACTTAGACTTGATTGAATCATAACCCAGATATCTATCTTTTTATTGGAAAGTCGAATATGGTAGAATGCATGATTTCTTTCAAACACAAGTGCAATACGTGCGAAACTTGCTATAGGGATAAATTCGTTTTCACTTTTTTAATCAATAGATCGGGACTGGTCGGTTCCTTTTTTGAAATAAAAAGTCAATGCTTGTAGATCTCTAGGGCGGGGTGGGACGTTCTTATTTTCCTTTTCGATCGAACGCTTTTTTACCCCGACAGATTCACATTAGAATAGTGCTAGTTGATGAGAGTTACTTCAGAAACAAAATAGCGTTAGTTAAGTCGTTAAGTAAAGTATAAGCGAAATTCATTTTGGTTATTCTATCAATTCAATTAAGTCAAATTAAATGCAACTAGATTAGTATGAATTGGCGATCAGAACGTATCTGGATAGAATTTATAAGGGGATCTCGAAAAATAAGTAATTTCTGCTGGGCCTTTATCCTTTTTTTAGGTTCATTAGGCTTTTTATTAGTTGGAACTTCCAGCTATCTTGGTAGGAATTTGATATCTTTATTTCCCTCCCAGCAAATCATTTTTTTCCCACAGGGGATCGTGATGTCTTTCTATGGGATCGCGGGTCTCTTTATTAGCTGCTATTTGTGGTGCACAATTTCGTGGAATGTAGGTAGTGGTTATGATCTATTCGATAAAAAAGAAGGAATAGTGTGTATTTTTCGTTGGGGATTTCCGGGAAAAAATCGTCGCATCTCCCTCCGTTTCCTTATAAATGATATTCAATCTATCAGAATAGAACTTAAAGAGGGTATTTCCCCTCGTCGTGTCCTTTATCTAGAAATCAGAGGCCAGGGGGCCGTTCCTTTGACTCGTACTGATGAGAATTTAACTCCACGAGAAATGGAACAAAAAGCTGCTGAATTGGCCTATTTCTTGCGCGTACCGATTGAAGTTTTTTGAAATGAATCGAACAATGAACGTTTTCTGATTCTCGACTGGGGGTAGAAAAACTAACTCTACAATCCCCAAATTTCCACGGTATAACTTAACGAAATTTTCGTCAGAACGTACCTTTGAGTCAAAGCAAACGTATATTCTATGGAACATCCAAAAAGGGGGTTGTTTTTGTCTGCAAAAAAGAAATTTGATGCCTATAGAAACCCACTCGCCGCACTTCATTAGCACCAAATCGAAATAAGGATAGATTTATCCCCCAAAATTTTGAAATAAAATAAATTGTTTTTAGTTTCCATATTTTGATTTGATAGGCTAGAAACAAATAGCTCGTGGAAATTGATTTTATTTCGTGATGTTTCGTTTTCTCCCCTCTTTCGTTCTCTTCTCTTTAATGAATAACTTGACATTTTGCTACCCCCTTTTTTTGTTTTGATCATCACATTCAGAAAATTATCTCAATTCTTTTTGTGCTATGGTAGGCAGCGGATTTTTTTTTGCACTATTTTTAGAGTTTTTTGTCTCGAAATCCGAATTCCTTAACTTAACTCTTAACTAAAGTGGGTTTTCGGGGATTCACCTAAAGAAAGGAATTGCTTCGAATTTGACCAATTGAAATAGCTGGAAACTTTTTTGCGTATTTTTGCATTCGAAGCGGACTCTTCCTCTTATTTATTCGATTTCTGTATTCTTGTAAGATTCTTTAAAACAAGGACTAATTACCGAATAACAAATAAAAAACAGAGAACTATTCGCAACCTTGGAATAGAACTCATTTTGGTGCAATGAAAAAAATGAAAAAGAAAATTTAAATATTAGATCACGTAGAGGCGACGAATGAGGCCACTTTATTAAATTTAAATTTTATAAAAAAATGGCAAAAAAGAAAGCATTTATTCCCCTTCTATTTTTTGTATCTACAGTCTGTTTACCCTGGTGGAGCTTTCTAGCATTTAATAAAAGTCTAGAATCTTGGGTTACTAATTGGTGGAATACCACACAATCAGAAACTCTTTTGAATGATATTCCAGAAAAGAGTCTTCTAGAAAAATTCCTAGAATTAGAGGAGCTCCTACTGTTGGACGAGATGATAAAGGAATACCCGGAGACACATCTAAATCTAAAAAAGTTTCGTATAGGAATCCATAAAGAAACGATTCAATTGATTCAACTGCACAATGAAGATTGTATCCATACAATTTTGTCCTTTTCGACCAATATAATCTGTTTCGTTATTCTAAGTGGTTATTCTATTATAGGTAATAAAGAACTTATTACTCTTAACTCTTGGGTTCAGGAATTCCTCTATAACCTAAGCGACACAATAAAAGCATTTTCGATTCTTTTATTAACCGATTTATGTATCGGATTCCATTCACCCCATGGTTGGGAACTAATGATTGGCTCTATCTACCAAGATTTTGGATTTTCTCATAACGACCAAGTTATATCTGGCCTTGTTTCCACTTTTCCAGTCATTCTAGATACAATTTTGAAATATTGGATCTTCCGTTATTTAAATCGTGTATCCCCATCACTTGTAGTGATTTATCATTCAATGAATGACTGAAAAAAGGTCTACTGATATTAATTCAATTTAGAATGTTTGGTACTTGGGGCATAAGCATTCCAAAACGTACTGACTCTTTCTACCCACCCAAGGCAGGAAGGTACTCCAATATTCCAGTAAGATTATTCCAGTAAATAGCAGAATCGCGGATAGGGAACTAGACTAGCGACCTACCCAATTTATTGTAGAAATTTTCGGGATCAAAAATTGTACCATGCAAACTATAAATACCCTTTCTTGGATAAAAGAACACATTACTCGATCCATTTCCGTATCACTCATTATATATATAATAACTCAGTCATCCATTTCCAATGCATATCCCATTTTTGCACAGCAGGGTTATGAAAATCCCCGAGAAGCGACCGGTCGTATTGTATGTGCCAATTGTCATTTAGCTAATAAACCCGTGGATATTGAGGTTCCCCAAGCGGTCCTTCCTGATACTGTATTTGAAGCAGTTGTTCGAATTCCTTATGATATGCAACTAAAACAAGTTCTTGCTAATGGCAAGAAGGGGGGTTTGAATGTAGGAGCTGTTCTTATTTTACCCGAGGGGTTTGAGTTGGCTCCAACCGATCGTATTTCTCCCGATATGAAAGAAAAGATAGGCAATCTTTCTTTTCAGAGCTACCGACCAAATCAAAAAAATATTCTTGTGATAGGCCCTGTTCCGGGGCAAAAATATAGTGAAATAACCTTTCCTATTCTTTCACCGGACCCTGTTACTAAAAAAGATGTTCACTTTTTAAAATATCCCATATATGTAGGCGGTAATAGGGGAAGGGGTCAAATTTATCCTGACGGAAGCAAGAGTAACAATACTGTTTATAATGCTACAGCAGCGGGTATAGTAAAGAAAATAATACGAAAAGAAAAGGGTGGATACGAAATAACCATAGGGGATGCCTCGGATGAGCGTCAAGTCATTGATATTATTCCTCCAGGGCCAGAACTTCTTGTTTCAGAGGGTGAATCCATCAAACTCGATCAGCCATTAACGAGTAATCCTAATGTGGGTGGGTTTGGTCAGGGAGATACAGAAATAGTACTTCAAGACCCATTACGCGTCCAAGGCCTTTTGTTCTTCTTCGCATCGGTTATTTTAGCACAAATTTTTTTGGTTCTTAAAAAGAAACAGTTCGAGAAGGTTCAATTATCCGAAATGAATTTCTAGATCAAGTTCATAACAAGAAAAAAGTCTTGTTTGTTTCTAGTTTGATATGATCACGAAAAAAAGTACAAAAGCTCTTTTTTATGGTTTTTTGTTCAACGAGATGCCGGTAGTTAGTTGTACTACATTCTTAGTCATACTATGCATATTTATAGTATATTGTGTAGAAGACTATTTGAATTTTTAACTTTACTTTGATTTTCAATCCAAATTGTAATGATGTGACTATGTAACTCTTATCAGATTAGAATGGTATCAAATGTCTCAATTCAATAGGTTTTCTATTCGAGAAAAAAATTCGATTAGATACTAGACTAAGCATAGAATAAAACACATAGATAAATTAGGGTAATAGATGAGTCTAGGGGGATTCTTTGCCTTCCTAATCTTCGACACAAGAAAAGGAATTTTACACACCCTTTTCTTGTGTCAATGTCAAATAGTAATGATTCATTCGCGATGGCCTTCG